ATGCTTCACGACTCCATATACATAGTCTAATTTTCTTATTCAATTTTGACTATTGAATTTCAAATTGACTTTTGGATACAAATCGCGAGAATGTATATTTTTCCTCAAATAGACTCTTTGAGAAGTAAAGGATTAAATCTTTTTAGGAAATAAAGTTTTTAATTGGAATATAAAAAACTGAAAGACCCCTTAACTTTTAAAGTTCTTAATAGAACGAATCACACTTTTACCACTAAACTATACCCGCTACATATTCATTATTGTATATGAATGGACTTTTTGTCGAATAAAGGAGTGAGACACAATAAGGTATTTTTCTATTTGAGATATCCCCTTTAATTATCTAAATGAAATGGAATTCCTAATCAAATTCGTTTTTCACTTAATTTGATTTCTTAACTTTTTGTATTTGTTTTATTTGCTTTTTTCTTACACTTAATTCTTTTATAGTTTAGTAGTTTGATTCTCTTATAGTTTAGTAGTTTGGTTTTTATAAGAATGAAAAAAAAAAAATTGAAGAAAGAAATAAAATAGAACAATAGAAATAAAAAAAAAAATAAATAGAAATATAAAGAAATAAAATATAATAAAAACATAAAAATGAAATGAAAAATATTATTATTATTATATTAATATTTAATACTTTGATTATTAATAAATCATATATTTATTTATATAAATCATATATTTAGGTTATTTAAATCATATATTTAGGTTATTAATAAATATATTTAGGTTATTAATAAATTATATATTTAATTTAGGATTAGGACACTTTGTTTGATTATTAAAATACATATTTAGAATCTGAAAATCTATAAATCTATAGTTATTATAATAACTACATATTAATTATTTATTATAAATAATATTTATTTGCTATTACCTACCAATATTATTACTAATATATATAATGTATATATATTTTATTACAATATTACAAATGAATTTTTATATATTTACTTTTATATAGTTATACCTTTATATAGTTATATATATATATATATATATAATATTAAGAAGATATAATTAATATAAGACTTTTCTAATTTCAATTTTTATTTATTTATTTTTTTTAATGTTTTTAATGAATATTTATTTAATTATAATTAACATTTAAAATATTTAATTTTAAAGTAGTAGATTAATAGAAATTAAAAGAATTTCAAATTGGAAAATAAGGAGAAGAGAATTTTCTCAATTTTTATTTCATATGTTACATCACATAAAAATTTTCAATTGAAAGTTGGGAGAGATGGCTGAGTGGCCTAAAGCGGCGGATTGCTAATCCGTTGTACGAGTTATTCGTACCGAGGGTTCGAATCCCTCTTTCTCCGCCGGTTCTGATTACAATTACTTGAGAACTTCGGATTTCGAAGGAATTTCGATTCCTTGATTTTATCATAGGTAAATATATGGAATAGATAAAATAATAAAAAATTTAGAAAAAACCAAGGAAAAACGAAAAATCTCTTTTTTTTATTCTTCACGCCCAGGATTACGTCCTGGATCATTAGATAAGAATCCGAAGATGAAGAGAGAAACAAAGAATATCACTACTGTGTAAACAAAGAGTTTGAGAGTAAGCATTACACAATCTCCAAGATAAGATTTTTTCGATAAAGGGAATAGATTCTCTATTTTTTTACTACAAATATTTTTTTGAAAAGTTGTTTTTAGGAATTTTTTTTTGTAAAAAGATTTTGATTCCTTCCTTACAAAAGATTTCTTGTCATACCAATAATTTGGTATTGTAGAAGACCTAGACTTAAAAAAAAAGTCCTTGCCCTCAGAACGCGGAGAGAAATAAGTTGATCCAAATGCATTGACGCAGTTATTCAATATAGAATAGAAGAATTTCTATTTTCGAATCCAAGATGTTAAATGGAACACTTTACCTACTGATCTTATTCATTTTTCTAATTTTATTATTGAATAAATCATGAATGAATTCGGCAAAGTATTAAAGATTTTATCGAAAACTTACAGCAGCTTGCCAAACAAAGGCTAAGAGAAAAAAGAGGATAGGTATGACAGGCATAACATCTACGATTGGATTGAAAATCGCATAAGCTTCAGGCAATTTGGCGAAGAAAAAACCATTTGAATAAAGGACAGAATTAAGACAGATACAGATTAAACTAGAAATATTAAGCATAACAAACATTTAGTTTTTGTAGATTAGATAATTTTATTTTGATTGAGTTATTTTTCTAAGGGAAAAATGAAAAAAGAAAGTAAAAAAATCCTTCTTTTTTTCTAACTCTCCCAAATCAAAAATAGTTCCTTCCATTCTCAAATGATAATACAAGGAATTCTACTTTCATACATTATCTTAATTGAATTCTATGTAATGATCAATGAATTTTTTTGATTCTACTACATCTAATGTGTTGAATCTTAGCAAGAAAATATCCCGTATGTATATTTCGCCTGGGATTGACGAATCCTAATACGAATATTACACTTTATTTTGTAGATTAGACTAGAAAAATGGGGCGTGGCCAAGTGGTAAGGCAGCGGGTTTTGGTCCCGTTATTCGGAGGTTCGAATCCTTCCGTCCCAGATCGTTTCCGTCAGAAACGAAAGAAGGGATTACGTTGTATTCTAGATTACATTGTATCCCATATAAAAATAAAACAGAAAAATCTTAAAGAGAACAACCTTTTTTCTGAATTCTTAGAATTCATTTGATTCATAATGAAAGTGTCAAATAAAAGTGAGTGGAAGTAAATATTTTTTTTTGAATAAGTTTTTTAGAAAAACTTTATGTCCCATCTATGTGAAATAGAGTTGTCCCATGATACATTCGAAATCGAAATGTGAAACAAGAGCATCCTTATTCCTTTCCATAAAAGAAATTATTTTAAAGCTTAAAGTCAAAAAATAAGATATAAAAATTTCACGGAGACTAAACTAAAAACAAAAGAGTAAGAAAGAAGTGTTGTGGAAAAAAATAGGAAAAACAAATTATCTGATCAATATCCCATTTCTTTGTATTTTAGTATCTTATATTTGTATTTGGTCCAAATTTGAATTTGGAATCAATGTAATATAGTGATGGGGGGAATGTAGAATAGATGAAAAGCTTTTTGAACTTGAAGTAAAACAAAATGTTTATAAAATAAACAAGGTCTGCGCCTACATAATATATATGTATATATGATATTATGATATTTTATAAGAATATTGTTATATTATTGTTTGTTGTACTTCAGTTGTATTTCAATATTAAAAATTCAATATTAAAAAGGCTTTTGTTTAAGTGAAAAGGATTTTTGGAAAGGGGTCCGTGTATCGTGTATATTTATAAATATACAGGATTCTCCCCTGTAACAATTGTTCGTTGTATATGGTGGATAATACGACAAGATCAGACTCTTCTAATTCTTGATTCAAATTCTTTCTTTCATATGAAAGAATAACGACTTTCATTTTGCCTTACACGAATTCATTTTTTATGAACTTTTAGTATTTGAAGAAGTGTGCTAAATCATATTATCGAGAAACTTATGACCTTTTTTGATCATTGGAATTGTTTGTTTACTTAATTCATTTTTGTTGTTTCGCAATTAGAAATTTATATCTATTAAAAAAAGACTTTCCCTTCAGGTTTCTAGTTTTTTCTTTTGAAAAAAAAAAAGTAGATCCCTCCTCTACTGATTGATTGTCCCGAGCAATCTGTTGACGTTGAGGATTTAAATAACTCTTAAGCAAAAATCCTGTTTTTTTAGAGTTTTTGTCTTTTTTTGAAATTTATTTTATTCATATAATAGGAGGTTAAAGAAATTGTATATTTGCGGAGCCTTCTCCGGATAAATACTTATCCACTCATAGATAGAAAAATAAATTATTATATATCGCCTGTTAAGCTAATGACTATTCATAATTAATTATATAATGAATCAATTCCATAGCGGTTTGAAATTCAATTTTAAATTAGAGGAATGTTATGGTAAAACTTCGTTTGAAACGATGTGGTAGAAAGCAACGTGCGACTTGAAGGACACGATCGGTTGTGGATTTTTTTTTACATCCACCATTTTCTATACCAATGAAGATGCTCTTGCCTCGACATAGTTTGTTCTGTTCCATTACAAACCTAAGACAAATTAGGTTGATAGTACATCATGGAGCTCGAGCATAAAGAATTGATTCATTTATCAAGGGGAAGAATCTAGGGTTAGTGACAATCAATAAGTTAGACCGGCTTTGTAAGCATCTCTTCAATATAGAAATCGAAAGGTTCAAATTCGAAACAAGTTTGAAAAAAGTCAAATTTTTCGGAATTGGTAAAACTATTTCGGTCAAAAAAAGTGTGTCACATGGGAATCAATCTTTCTTTTCTATAGATAGAAAGAAATACCAAAAAACAAAAAGGATGTTGCTACCTTTTTGAAAAAGAATAAGGATCACCGAAGTAATGTCTAAACCCAATGATTTCAAAAAGCAAAGATAAAGGATTCCGGAACAAGGAAACACTATTTTCAATTGTCTCAACAATTAAATCAGAATAAGAAATCAAAATGTATTCGAGATGAGACAAACAAAAGAGATTAGAGACGGCTCAAAAAATATCTAAGGATTTTCCTTTGGACTTTGTCAGAATTATTCAACTTGAGTTATGAGTATAAATGATATTTCTTTTTCTGTAAGACAAGGAAGAATAAAAAATGAATCATAGTCCATTTTTTATTTTATGGATCTCAATTTGCCATTGTATACAGAAATTAGAATCCTTTTTTCTCGAGCCGTATGAGGAGAAAACCTCCTATACGTTTCTGGGGGGAGAATGGTTTATCTACATCTATCCCAATGAGCCATCTATCGAATCGTTGCAATTGATGTTCGATCCCGAAGAGAAGGAAGAGATCTTCGAAAAGTGGGTTTTTATGATCCGATAAAGAATCAAACTTATTCAAATGTTCCTCTTATTCTATATTTCCTTGAAAAGGGCGCTCAACCTACAGGAACTGTTTATGATATTTTAAGAAAGGCAGAATTTTTTAAAGAAAGAACTCTGAGTTAATGAAATTAAAGTAAAGGAAAAAAGAAAATTCTAAAATAAAATAATAAGTGTAAAATAAATAAGAAATAAGGGTGAAGTTGCTAGTATCTATCTTTGGGTAATTATTTACCTATAATTTGCCTTTTCTTGTTCTACTTTTTTTTCTTGTTGTGGTAATCTACCAACAAACAAAGGATTAATTTTTCTTATTGTACCTAATATTCTATATTAATTGAATAAACCCGAGATTTTTTCTTTACCTCTTCTCCTTATTTCTTTTTTACATCAAAATCATTTTTTTTTTTTTTTTTATTTATTTATGTTGTCCTAATCTAACACAAATCCTTTTTTGATTTACTTAAATTTGTTTTCTCACCATTGCATTTATATTGACAATGGCGTATCGAACAAATATAATTCGATCTATAGATCAATAGATCTGTTTATCCCCAACCAATAAATAAGTAGTTTTTCTATTGGGGTCTTAGTTCATTTAAGTGGTTTGTATTGCTGGATTTTTTGTCTGACAAGATTAATTTTCTTAACGATAATCAAAAATTGAATAACAAAAATGGGTAGTTCATTTAATTTAGTTCAAATTCGAGTACCCCTTATTGTTTGTGAATCTGTTGTTTTTTAATCGGATTCGCCGATTTTTCTTTCGATTTTGGATTTTGATCTTTCTAATTGATCATTAAATCTCTTTTTTTTGTTAGTTCAGTATTTTGATGAGGTTATGCAATTCAATTAAATTTTTTTGATCATATCTACATATTGTATTTTTTCGGGTTGCTAACTCAATGGTAGAGTACTCGGCTTTTAAGTGCGACTATGATTTTTTACACATTTGGATGAAGTAACGAATTCGTCCAGACTATTGGTAGAGTCTATAAGACCACGACTGATCCTCAAAGGTAATGAATGGAAAAAACAGCATGTCGTAATAAAATCAATTTTTTTGTATTATAAAATGCAAAATTGCAATTAAAGAAAGTGGGACTTTGAGTTTATCCTTACCTAATCATTCCAAAGAATTGTTTTGATTTTTGTAAGGAAACAAGTTTAATTTACTTACTATTTGTTGGTTGGGTCTAATGAATAAATGGATAGAGCTCTATAGCTCCAATTTTGGTAAAACAAAAAGAAACGAGCTTATGTTCTTAATTTGGATTCAAAAATTCCCCAATCTAATTAGACGTTAAAAATAGATTAGTGCCTGATGCGGGAAACAGTGGGTCCTCCTGGGATGTGAGTGGACCACAGATTCTTTTTCTTTTTTTTAATGAATCCTAATTATTCTTTAGATTTTTAGATTGAAAACGAATGAATGTGTAGAAGAAACGGTATACTGATAAAGAGAATTTTTTCCAAAGTCAAAAGAGCAATCGGGTTTCGAAAATAAAGGATTTTTTACACTTTTTAATTATCAGAAAGAAGGATAAACCCATTGGTTGGATAGAAAAAGAAAGTAAAAAGATCTGTTGATTGGACTCCTAGTTTCCTTTCCGGGGTATATTTCCTTTCCGGGGTATATATAATATATTTTTTCTTACCATACTAGATAGATAATTAATATCTATAATAAGGAGAATACATACTTCGTTCTGACCATATTGCACTATGTATCATTTGATAACCCAAGAAATGCCTCCTGCTCCTGCTTCTGCTTCAAGTATCAAGTAGAAATAAAAATGGAAGAATTACAAAGCTTTTTAGAAAAAGAAAGATCTTGGCAACAACACTTCCTATATCCGCTTCTCTTTCAGGAGTATATTTATGTATTTGCTCATGATCATGGTTTAAATGGTTCGATTTTTTACGAACCCGTAAATTTTTTAGGTTATGACAAGAAATCTAGTGCAGTACTTGTGAAACGTTTAATTATTCGAATGTATCAACAAAATCATTTGATTTGTTCCTTTAATGAATCTAACCAAAATAGATTTGTTGGACACAACTATTATTCCTATTTTTATTCTCTGATGATATCAGAAGGAGTTTCAGTCATTGTAGAAATTCCATTCTCGCTTCAATTGAAATCTTCCATCGAAGAAATACACAATTTACGATCTATTCATTCAATATTTCCCTTTTTAGAAGATAAATTATCGCATTTAAATTATCTGTCAGATATACTAATACCTCATCCCATTCATATGGAAATCCTGGTTCAAATTCTTCAATCTCGAGTCCAGGATGCTTCCTCTTTGCATTTTTTGCGGCTCTTTCTTCACCAATATCATAATTGGAATAGTCTCATTACTCCGAAGAAATCTATTTCTGTTATTTCAAAAGAAAATAAAAGACTATTTTGGTTCTTATATAATTCTTATATATCTGAATGCGAATTTTTATTAGTGTTTCTTCGTAAACAATCTTCTTATTTACCATTAACATCTTCTGGAGTCTTTCTTGAGCGAACATATTATTATGGAAAAATACAACGTATTTTAGTGTGTCAGAATTTTTTTCAAAAGACTCTTTGGGTCTTT